TAACCCCAAAAATCGAAAGAATTCTCGGATAATGGGTTTATATGAATCCTATATGGTTGAGACCAAAAAGAAAAGTGACGTTCCCAAAAATGGACAAGGTACCATTTCCATTTCTTCATCAGAAGAGAAGTTCCCCTTGAAGCGAGAATGGATTTTCCTTGATATCTAACGTAATGCATATAGGGATCCTTGAACAACTGTAGGGTCTTCTGAAAATCATTCCAACAAACTTCTACAAGATGCTCCATTTTTCCAGAAAAAGAGGTTCGCTCAATCCAATTTCTATAGGATGTTGCTAGTAAATAAGAGGAATGTTTACGAAGAAAACCAAATATCGATTCATATTCAGATACATAAGAATTATATAAGAACCAAAAGAATCTTGGATTCTCCTTTACAAAAATAGAAAGAGATTTCTTTCGAGTAATGGAACTATTCCAATTATGATATTCGTATAGAAAAAATCGCAATAAGTGCAAAGAGGGAACGTCTTGTATCCAGAATTGTATTATTTGAATCAAAATTTCAAGATGAATAGGATATGGTATCCGTATATCTGATACAGAATTTAAATGGAAAAATTGGTCCTCCAAAAAAGGAAATAGCGAATGAATAGATCGTAAATTCTGAGATTTTGGTATTTCTTTTTTTTTTTCTTCCATTAAGGATGGAAGCGAGAGGGGAATTTCTACAATAACCGCAAAGCCCCCCGATATCATTTGAGAAAAAAAAGGGTTCTTGTGTCCAAGGAATCCATTTTGATGAGATTCATTAGATGAATGAACCGAAAAATTTTGTTGATACATTCGACGAATTAGACGTTTCACAAGTATGAAACTGGATTTCTTGTCATAACTCAAGACTTCCCCGGATTCGTAAAAAATGGATCCCTTCAAACCATGATTATGAATCTGAGCAAGCACATATATATATTCCTGAAATAGAAGTGGATATAGGAAGTGCTCTTGCCAATATCTATCTCTTTTTAAATATTTTTGGAATTCTTCCATATCATACAGACTTGAACCATAGACGAAAAACTTTCTTGAGTTATCAAATGATACATAGTGCGATATGGTCGGAACAAGGTATCCATATAAGATTAGGCACGTAGTAAGAAAAAAAGAAATACCTCGGAAGCGGATAGTCCAGTAAACAGATTTTCTTCTCCTTTTTCATAGAAAAAAAGGCTTTCTACTCATTAATACATTAATTTTTCTACTCATTAATACATTAATTAATACATTAATATTACAAAGGGGAAGGTCAAAAATCCTTTATTTTTGCAACCCAATCGCTCTTTTGACTTTGGAATGAATTTTTTTATCAAAATACTCTTTCTTATACACATTTGTTTCTACTCCATAAAAAAATAATTAGGATTCCAAAAATACGAGAATTCTCTCACAAAAGAATCTTTTCCCGGATTAGGCACTAATCCATTTTTAACATCTAATTAGATCGGGTAATTATTCAAATTAAGAACATAAGCTCGTTGCTTTTTCTTTCCCTGGAATTTGAGCCTAGTACTCTATCCATTTATTCACTCGACCAAGAAGGGGGTAAATAGCCAATTTGTCACCTTCTCCAAATTCGAAAAAGAAATCAAAGTGATATTTTGCACCAACCCCTTAAGAATGGCCTACCCTCCCCATTCTACATGAAAAATGAATACGACATGCTCTTTTTTCCATTCATTACCTTTCAGGATCAGTCGTGGTCTTATAGACTCTACCAAAAGTCTAGACGAATTCGTTACTTCATCAAAATGTGTAAAAGATCATAGTCGCACTTAAAAGCCGAGTACTCTACCGTTGAGTTAGCAACCCATACCCATAGAAAATAAAAAGATGTAGATGCAAATATAATCGAAATACAAATAGAGAATCGAAAAAAGAAAAAAGAAATAAGAATAACCCGTCGATTTTCAAATAAATCGAAATGTAAGTGATAGGTTCCACCAAACCAATTCCCGAATTTCTTTTATTTTTATTAAGATTTTCTTTTTTTTGCTTATTTTTTTTTTTTCATTTTAAGAGATGATAATTAAGAAAAACAAGACTTCTTCTTTTCTTCTTCTTGAATGATAGGGAATCCGGCAAATCCTTCAGTCAAGTAAAAAATCAACAAATCCAATATGCCACATAAATCACTCCATACATTCTAGATTATCCACGATCCCATTATATTTGTTCAATACATCATTGTCAATATGAATTGAATGTTGAGAAAAAAAAAGAAAATCAATCAAATAAAGGAAATTGAATTAGCACAATAAAATAAGAAATGCAAATAAAGAAGAACTAGAGAACTAGAAGATAAGAAGAACTAGAAAATAAATAGAGTATAAATCGAACAAGAAAAAAACAAATACTGAGTCAAGAATTCTACAAAGTCAAATACTAGGCACCCTAATCCCCTTTTGATTCTTTTTGACTTTGCTTTTTTTGATTCACTTGAAATTCTTTAAAGAATTCCGCTTTTTTCAAAATATCATGAACAGTCTCTGTAGGCTGAGCCCCTTTTTCAAGAAAATGGAGAATAGCAGGAACGTTTAAATAAGTTTGATTCTTTATGGGATCGTAAAAACCTACTTTTCGAAGATCTCTGCCTTCTCTTCGGGATCGAACATCAATTGCAACGATTCGATAGACAGCTCATTGGGATAGATATAGATTAAAGAAGACCCCCCATAGAAACGTACAAGAGGTTTTCTCCTCGTACGGCTCAAGAAAGAATGATTTGAATTTCTTTTTGGATCTAGAATATGTTCTTTTTTTGTTGTATGTAGAATTTCTATTTAATAACAGATTTAATAACACATAGTATATATAATACAAAGAATATAATACAAAGAATTCACGTTATGATTCACGTTATGTATATAGTTCGAATGTAGAAAATAGAAAAAGAAAATAGAAAATTCATGATTAAACCCTATTGAATCAAAATGAAAAAAGGAAAGGTGTATTTAAAAATGTATTTAAGTAGTATATTTTCTATTTATGTTGTGTCATGCACTAATCCCTACTTGACAAAGACCCATTGTTAAGTTATAATCTTGTTAATCTTATTTAGTAAATCAAAAAAAACAAAGGAGTTTTCATTTTATGTTCTATGTTAAGCTGAAGCAGATTTCCGCAATCATAATACATGTAGGTATATATTATTTTATATATTATGTAAGATGATTACCGGAATCATAATACATGTAGGTATATATTATTTCTATTTAGATTTAGTCCGCTAGTCCTGCTTTTGGTTCGTTAGTCCGGGTTTTGGTTCGATAGCCCGGGTTTTGTTATTTTAGTCTCTTTTTTATGGTGCTAATTCAATTTCAATGTTATATTCTTATACTTATTATACTCAACTTATACTCAACTTCTTCTATGAAATATATTAATAAAATTAAGAAATAAGAAATATATTAAATAAGAAATATATTCATATTAAATATCTTATTAAATATATTCTTATTCTTAAATATATGATATATGAAATATGGTAATAAATATATGAAAATCCTTGTATTCATATGGAAAATTCTTGTGTTTGTGTTATTCGTATTACCTAAATTATACGCGTTACTGTATTTCTTATTTTTTTGGTTTTTTATAGTCTGTTTTTGTTGTTTTAATCCTGTTTTTAGTCCGCTAGTCCTGCTTTTGGTTCGATAGTCCGGGTTTTGTTATTTTAGTCTCTTTTTTATGGTGCTAATTCAATTTCAATGTTATATTCTTATACTTATTCCATTTACTTATACTTATTCCATTTATACTCAACTTCTTCTATGAAATAGAAATTAAATATATGAAATAGAAATATATTAATAAAATTAAGTAAATAGAATAAGTAAATAGAAATTAAATATATGAAATAGAAATATATGAAATATGGTAATAAATATATGAAAATCCTTGTGTTATTCATAAAGAAATCTTGAAATCTTATTCGGACTCATAACTCAAGTTGGATAATTATCAAAGGGAAATCCTTAGACATTTATTGAGTCGTCTCTAACCTTTTTTTATTTGCCTCATCCCAAATAGATTTGAATTCCCTATTCTGATATAAGTGTGGAGACAATTCAAAAAAGTCTTTCCTTGTTCCGGAGCCCTTTATCCTTCCTTTGTCGAATCATTGGGTTTAGACATTACTTCGGTGATCCTTACGCCTTTCAAAATGGCAGCAACATACCTTTTTGCTTTTTCATTTTTATAGAAAAATTCCGGGAACGAAAAATTCCACTTTGAATTGAAAAAGTTTGACCCCTTTTGCTTCAAACAAAACGGACTTTTTGATTTCATTTCAAACTTGTTCAAATTGGAATTCTTGATTTCTCTATAAAAGATTTACAAAGTTGTTCCAACTTATTGATTGGCACTAACCCTAGATTCTTCCTCTTGATATTGATAAAAAAATCAAGATTTTTTGCTCGAGCTCCATCAAGTACTATTTCGTATTTAGAACCTAAGACAAATTAAGGTCCTATGGAAGAGAACAAACGATGTCGAGCCAAGAGCATTTTCGTTCTTATCTTATAGAAAATGATGGATGTAAGAATCCACATATGATGATGTCCTTCAAGTCGCACGTTGCTTTCTACCACATCGTTTCAAACGAAGTTTTACCATAACATTCCTCAAATTTTCGATTTTGAATCCGTATGGAATTGATTCAATATGGAATAATGAATAGTCATTGGTACAGAAAAGTCCATACTTTTTATCTGTTATCCATAGATAGATAGATAGAAAGTCCGAAGTTTCTTTTTTTGTTTTGATGAGATGGATTTTTCCCATTTCTTCAAGTATCAAGAAAAGAGTTGAATGACTTCCAATTAATGAATTGGATCGAAAATGGGAAAATCCATTTTGCTACTCGAATTGAACAAGTAAATGAATTAAGTTCTAATAATGATAATAGTCAATTTATTAATGATAATAGTCAATTTATTCGATTTTTTATGTTATTTAGTTAAGTGAAACAAATCGGAACTCTTTTTTTATTATAGATTTTCTTTGTTGGTTTGAATTGCAGTCATATTCTGTCCCATTTAGTTGGTTTGAATTGCAGTCATATTCTGTCCCATTTAAATCAAAAAAGAATAATAAAAAAGAGAAATCAAAAAAGAATAATAAAAAAGAAAACCTTTTGACAATCATTTTTTTTTTGCTTTTCATATTCCTTCAATAACAAGGAAGTATCCTTTATTTCAAATCATAGGAATCTTTTTGTTTATGAATAATTCATTGGAACAAAAAAAAGGAATGGCCCGGCTAGTGCCTAGCCAGGCCTGGCGAATAAAGGAATCCCTCGTACAAAAACGTAAGGTGTTTTTTCTATCTCGATTGGTATATCTGTTTTGAATCCTTATTGTTATCCAAATGGAATTGCTAATGAAATTCGTATATATCGCTATATAACGACAAACGTTCTCGTTTCTATCCGTTATATTGTCGTTTCTATACGTGTACGATATGTACGATATATATATATATAAGTAAAGTATCCCTTCTATCGTGAAACTTCTATTCTAATAAATATTCTAATAAAGATTTTTTGTTTCTAATCATTCATTTGTAATCAATATGATTTAGAATCAAATCAAATAAGAATCCAAATTCTAATCAATTCAATATTCTATTCGAATAGAATGAATCAAAACGGAATTCATAAAGGAAACAAAGGATAACGAGGGTTTTTTATGAATCCTTGCTTCATGCGTACTATTCAAAATAGGAAATCTTAGATTTGGGAGAGATGGCTGAGTGGACTAAAGCGTCGGATTGCTAATCCGTTGTACGAGTTATTCGTACCGAGGGTTCGAATCCCTCTTTCTCCGCTCTCTCCGGTCACTTGATACTTTCTAATTTGACAAAATGGGGATCCCCCGTTTTGTCTTATATAGAAAAAGAAAAAAAAAAAAAGAAGAAAAAGAAAAAGAAAAAAAGAAGAAAAAGAAAAAGAAAAAAAGAAATCAAAAAAGAAGGATTTTTCCTCTCTCTTTTTTTATTCTTCGCGCCCAGGGTTACGTCCTGGATCATTAGATAGGAATCCGAAAATGAAGAGAGAAACAAAGAATATTACTACTGTGTAAACAACGAGTTTGAGAGTAAGCATTACACAACCTCCAAGATCATTTTTTTTTGCAAAAGGGAATAGGTTATCCATTTTTGTACCACATATTTTGATATGAGACCAAAAAAGAGAAAAAAAATTTCGAAAAAGGGGATGGGAGAATGGGATTTTCTTTTCACAAATTGATTTGGATGGAATAAGATTCTGATTCTTTCGTTACCAAAAGAGTCTTCTTTGTTATATTCCCAATCAAGTGTGGTAACTTAATAAAATCGAATCTTGCAAAGATAGAAAAAAGGAAACGGACGGATCCGAATTCCATACTAGAGTTATCCAATATACAAGAATTTCCATTTTGGAATCGAAGCTTCATTCCCTAAGACTTATTTCATCTTATCAATTCTTAGACTCTTTCTTTTTATCGACGAAATCATGAATTTAAGTATTAGATGATTAAGAATTTCATCGAAAACTTACAGCAGCTTGCCAGACAAAGGCTAAAAGAAAAAAGAATAGAGGTATGACGGGCATAAAGTCTACAATTGGACTGAAAAGGGCATAAGCCTCGGGCAATTTTGCGAAGAAAAAACCACTCGAATAAGGGGCAGAATTAAGACAGATACAGATGAAACTAAAGATATTTAGCATAAGAAATCGTTTTTGCAGATAATTTGATTGAGTTTTTTTATTGAGAAAGGGAGAAAATGAAGAAAGAAGAGGGGTTCCAATTCCGTCTCGTTTGTATCAAATTCCCCAAAATCAAAAATCCTTCCATTTTCATTTGAAAATACAAGGAATTCTACTTTCATACAATATCTTAATTGAATTCTATATAATGAGCAATGAATTTGTTTTGATTCGATATCAATATATGTCCAATCTCAGCAACAAAAATAAGAACCCCAATCAATAACTAATACCAATTAAACAGTTAATTAGCTAATTAGAACTAATTAGTATTCTTTTTTGAAATTAACGAATAACGAAATCGATTCTTAATAGAATATCGATTCTTATAGAATATCGATTCTTATAGAACTTTGATATATAACTTTGAGAATCCTTATATACCTTATATATACTAACCTTATATATACTACTTTCTATTATATATACTACTTTATATACCTTATATATACTATATATCATACTATATATCTTATATAGAATTTATATATCTTATAAATAGAATTTATATATCTTATAAATAGAATTTATATATCTTATATCTAATTAGATATTATTTATATTCTATAATTCTATATTCTTTAATCTTTATTAACTTTATTAATAATAAGTATTAATAATAAGAATACATAAATAAGAATACATAAGAATAATATTCCTTTCTATTTCTATACGGATTTCTATTTCGAATTCCATTTGATTTTCGAATAGAAAAGCATCCATATCTATAATCAATTTCGAATTCGAACTAATCTAATATAGATTCAGATTCTTAGAAATGGGGAGAACAAATCCTTACTAAACTTATATACTAAAGGAGAAATTAGGAGAAATTGTTTTTTATTTATTTTTATTATTATTATTTAGTTATTATATTATTATTATTATTTAGTTATTATATTATTATTATTATTTAGTTATTATTGGATTCTTATTAGAATTCGAAATTGATTATTATTATAGATTCTTAATTACTTAATTATTAGATTATGAATTCTAAAATTCTAATTAGAAATTCTTAGAAATTCTTTTCAATTTGTTATTGTTTATATGGGATTCAGTCTAGAATTGCGGAATCGCCTATTATTACTAAAATAAGACTAATGTTTATTAGTTTAGTATTGAATAGAAATCAAAACTAAAATAAGACTAATGTTTATTAGTTTAGTATTGAATGGAAATCAAAATGGGGCGTGGCCAAGTGGTAAGGCAACTGGTTTTGGTCCAGTTATTCGGAGGTTCGAATCCTTCCGTCCCAGGTCGATTCTAATGGAATCCAAGGGTTAGATCCCATTGCATTCAACATAACATTTAAATGAAATCAAAAGAACCTGAAGTTATTTAAGTTAGTTACTTAGGGACCCTTTCTGTTTCATATCTATCATACAAAGGATTTGAATTATTATGGAATCATGATGCATTTTGACTCAAAATGCAAAAAGGCAACCCTTAAGAACTCCTAAAGAAACTAATTTAAGTAAAGGGAATCGAACAAATTCCACAGTCTATGTAGAGACGAAACGAGTAATCCAATTTAGTACTAATTTCCTCATGGGTCTTGTATTAAAGTTACTAAAACAAAAAAGTTAGGGTAAAGAATGAGAAGAACAAATGAATTTGGACCCATTTGTTTTTATAAGTATACCATATTCATAATATCAAATCCTCTAATAAGATAGGATCCCGAAATTTTGGAATTTCATTGGGTTTTCCTATAATTCACGATATCGCCTCTATGGGTATGATTGAATCGGCAAATCAAAGTAAACTATCCAAATATTCGTTTCTGTATGGATCTTATTAACAAAGAAAGTTCAATGAATAATAGATGTCGCTTTTCGACTCAATTTTGGATTTTCCACCCGGTTCTCAAACGAATCGTCTTAAAATCATCTTAAAATTCATGTAGGATTGATGTAGGAGGGATTTCTATATTCCATTCATTTTCTCATTTTAATGGAATCGGATTTTCATTGATGAAAGGATTCTTGCCATCAATCTTAAGTTAGGATGTATAAAATGACTAAGACCCGTGACCAGCCCATATTCATTATATGAATAGTCTTTCTCCATTTACGTTACATAATTATGGTCCTTTGTTTAGGTGGAAGGGATTCGCGGATATTGAAATCTGATTAGTAGTTGGAATAATTATTTGTTGTATATCATTGATATGCGGAATATCCTACTTTCCAGACTCTTCCTCTCTCTTTTTTATTATTCATTCAACATATGATAAGGGCAGTATTGAATCTTTAATCTTACCTTGTGTAGTCTTACCTTATATAGGAGATTTTTCAAATTGAAAAAGAAAATTTGGCAGATTTCTTATGAATGCATCTAGGGATTGAAAAAAGGGGGGAACTCCATATTCTTATGGAACTCATTTTTCTGATCCAACTTGAATGACTAAAAAGCAGCCATTAATGACTTAATAGTTATTAATAGTTAATAGGAAATGAAAAGCATGATTTTTGCTTTAGATTCTTTTATGTTATTTAAGTAAACTTGGTTATTTAAGTAAACTTGCTTCAACTATTGGATTTTCTCATGGAATCCCTTGATACATAGTAGGTCTAGAATTCTGATTATTTTGACACTATCCATATTAGACCCCATTCTTTTATTCGACAAAAGGTCAATTAATATACAATAATGAAATCGTAGCGGGTATAGTTTAGTGGTAAAAGTGCGATTCGTTCGATTAAAAACAGAAAAAGTTAAGGGATCCCTCTTTTTCTTTTTTGTTCCCATTAGGATCAAAAACCTTATTTCTTAAAAGGTTTCATCCTTTTCCTTCCTTTCAATGCTACTCAATGCTACGTTTGAGGGAAAATCCGGATTTTCATGATTTGTATCCAAGGTTCAATTAATTCAAAAAAAAAGCGGGATTCTGAAATCGTGAAGCATAACTTTTTTGAGTCGATTCAATCTTCTAATTGAATGAGTATAAGTAAAGGATCCATGGATGAAGATACAAAAGTTTCTTTCTAATCGTAACTAAATCTTCCTTTTTTATTTTTTATGTTATAAAAAAAGAAAAATGGAAGCCAAGTAGCTAGAAAACGATGACTTTAGTTTGCTAGAATTATCGACATATTGGTTCAGCTCGGGAGAAATGAAATTCTTTTCCTCAGGATTCCACAAGTAGAAATAGGGAACGAAGTAACTAGAAAGAGTTGTTATAGAAATCTCTCCTTCTAGAAGGATCATCTAAAAAGCGAGTAAGAAA